CTAATAGTTAAAATTTTATTTTTTTTATTCAAATACAATGTTAATGTAAAATTAACATTATGAGATTTCTATTTTTTATGTAAGCCTTTCGGCTCACGTTCCTTCCAATTTGATATCGTATATTCCTTAGTTTAATTGTTATTAATCTCTTTATTTATATGAACGGAAATTTGCAAAAGCTCTATTGGCCTCTGCCATTCTATGAGTCTCTTCCTTTTTACGTACAGCATTGCCATTATCTCTGGCAGCATCCATTGATTCAGAACTTAGTTTAAAAGCCATACTTCGACCTGGACGTTTTCGAGATGCCCCCGATAACCAACGAATAGCAAGTACTTTTCCCCGTGTAGATCCTATTTCAGTGGGAACTTGATAAGTGGACCCACCCACACGTCTCGCCTTTACTGCTACATTGGGGGTTACTTTGCGTATTGCTTGACGCAAAACGGATAGTGGATTGTTTTTCGTCCTTCGCTCAATATTCACCATGGCATTATAAAGAATTCCATAAGCCAATGATTTTCTCCCGTGCTTAAGAATATGGTTAACTAACATGTTGACTAATCTATTATGATAAACCGGATCAGCTTTCGCATCTCTTTCTCTCGCATTACTTCGACGTGACATGAGTACGAGAAATAATTTATTATTAGTAATTTCTCTCATTAAAGTTAGGGATTAATGATTCATTTCGGCCTTCTCACTCCATATTGTAGGGTGGATCATTCATTCGAGTCGCGAAGGATCTCCCTCCAAACCGTACATACGATTTTCATCGAATACGGCTTTCCACTTCACTATATACAATAGATTTTAAATCATACATTACGTATATTAATAGAATATCTATTTGTACGGAATGATATTTACTCGCTTTCGATCGAGTATCCGTTTCCCCATTTTCCGTTACAGTTGGAAATCTTGTATTTCATGTATCTATACAATAAAATCTTCAGGTTTAAAAACAGTGTTGAAGAATCAGTGCTTGGAATTATTGCTATCTGACCTTAACTTGTTCTAATAAAGTAAAGTTTCTTTAACCCCCCGTTAACGCAGGGAAAGTTGGGGGAAACTCCCCAGGTAATGTGTCATAATAATTAAACCCTAGATCTAGATATATAATTTAAATCAATTTCATGGTTTTATTTATTGTAGCCTGCTCTGGTCCCCTTACGAAACTTCCGTTATTGGGTTAGCTACATAATCTACATGTTCCTAGCAATTAACATGGCATCGTCATGGAATGATGCAAGTCTTAGATAATAATACAACGCACTAGAACGCCCTTGTTGACGATCCTTTACTCCCACAGCATCTAGGGTTCCTCGAACAATATGATATCTTACACCGGGTAAATCTTTAACCCTTCCTCCTCTCACCAATACTACTGAATGTTCTTGCAAATTATGGCCGATACCTGGTATATAAGCGGTGATCTCAAATCCAGAGGTTGATCGTACTCTAGCGACTTTCCGTAAAGCGGAGTTTGGTTTCTTTGGGGTCGTAGTGGAAGAGTCGACGGATAAGTTACCTTTACCGTCACTCCATAAAACCGTACGTGAGATTTTCACCTCATACGGCTCCTCGTTCGATCTCCTGACCATGAAAGTTTTGATTTTCCATTAATTCTTCAAATATTTATTCATTACAGATCTCTCTTTCAGATTTTGTTTGAATTCGATATTAAATTATTACTTTTTATTATTTTAGAGAGTAATAGAATTACATATTAACTTATCATTCCACATTTAATATTTTGTTAGATTAGATGTAGCTCCAGATATTATTTCTCCCAATAGCGAATTCCATGAGATTGACGGGTTAGTGTGAGCTTATCCATGCGGTTATGCACTACCCAAATAGGAATCAATTTTCATGAAGGATTTGGTTCGGCTTTCGTGCTCCGGTTCGGTCGGCATGCGCTGCCCGGTTTCGATGACCCACGTTGAAGGGGGATATCTATATCGGATCGGATACGTTCTGATCAAGGCCCGCGAATAACGAACGGTAAAGGCAGCTCTCTCTCACGGCCCGGCCTTTCTTCTCTTCCGCGATGAATTGCTTGCAAAAGTCCTACATTTCTTTTCTCTCCCCCTCCGTGCCGTGGGCTGAGGAGGAAGTAAGGGCTCGGTGGGAAGAGGATCGTATCACGAGAGAGCAAGGGAGTCAACCTGTCTCCG